ATAATAAGATAAATAAATTATTTGGTTTGGGGAACTCCATAGATTTATGGAATCGGTTACTATACTATTACTGAATCGCGCAAAAAAGAATAACCGGAGATATTATGTGATTAGTTGGTATTCAAAATCGAAAATTTAAGTAGACAAGCCGAAAAAGAGATGGTTGAATCAAAATAATTCCTTTTAAAGTTGTATTTCTTTCAGAGGGCAATATGAATGTTCTATTATGTTCCATCAACACATTAAAAAGATTATACGATATATCGGCTGTGGAAGTAGGCCAACATCTCTATTGGCAAATAGGGGGTTTCCAAGTCCATGCCCAAGTACTTATTACTTCTTGGGTTGTAATTGCTATTTTATTAGTTTCAGCCATTATAGCTGTTCGAAATCCACAAACCATTCCTACTAACGGTCAGAATTTCTTTGAATATGTCCTTGAATTCATTCGAGACGTGAGCAAAACTCAGATTGGAGAAGAATATGGTCCATGGATTCCCTTTATTGGAACTATGTTTCTATTTATTTTTGTTTCTAATTGGTCAGGGGCTCTTTTGCCTTGGAAAATCATACAGTTACCTCATGGGGAGTTAGCTGCACCCACAAATGATATAAATACTACTGTTGCATTAGCTTTACTTACGTCGGTAGCATATTTCTATGCGGGTCTTTCAAAAAAAGGATTAGGTTATTTTGGTAAATACATCCAACCAACCCCAATCCTTTTACCGATTAACATCTTAGAAGATTTCACAAAACCCTTATCACTTAGTTTTCGACTTTTCGGAAATATATTAGCTGATGAATTAGTAGTTGTTGTTCTTGTTTCTTTAGTACCTTTAGTGGTTCCTATACCTGTCATGTTCCTTGGATTATTTACAAGCGGTATTCAAGCTCTTATTTTTGCAACTTTAGCTGCAGCTTATATAGGTGAATCCATGGAAGGCCATCATTGACTAGTTTTCGAAATAGTCTTTTTTTTTAGCTTAGCCCGCCGCAATGTATGTGTGGCTCAAAATAATCTACTTAAGGGAACGGAACAAAAATTTAGAAAGAAATTTCTAAAAAAGGTTATCCAAAATAAGAAAGATGCAAATAAGGTCTAAATAAAATAAGTATACGATTTAGTGTAAAAGTCAAAAAGATTACCGGGGAATTGTCAAAAAAATAGGAAAGAGATCCATCTAAAAGATCTTTTTCCTATTTTTCCTAAAAAGACTCTTTCTTTGACCAATTTATACTTCCCTCCAATGAATATTCTTTTTCTATTGTTTTGGATTTGGATTGTTTTGTTGTATTTTGTTTTGTTCATTCAATTCTAACATTTTATTAAATAAAAATGAAATAATCTTATATATTATATAATTATATATAAGATTTTTTATTAAGATTATATATGTTAAGATTATATATGGGCCATAATTTGAATAAGAATTCGTATGGTATCCCCGTTTACGACGTGTGATTAAAAAAAAAGATGTTATATAGAACGGATTCCCCTTTCATTCATTCAATTCAACGATTGACCAAATTGGAATAAATAAAAAAATAAAATTACATGAACTTAGATCACTCAAATGCTGATATTTCTATGCAATAATTCGGTCTACCGAATTGATTTAGATTGATTTTATCCATATGGGATCATGATAAATAAAAGGAAGAGAAGGCTTTAAAAAAGAACGAGATTAAAAAAAATAGGGTAGGAGAAAGGGGGGTCGAACTAGGTGTATAGAATCTAATCGCTATAAGACAACTCTTTGTTTTGTGGATGTTTCAAAAAAAGATTCTCGAATCCGATTGAATCTAAGACACGAATAATAGGTTTACGGTATGGAAAAAACACATGTATATGTGATATTAGATATTAACTAGTTATATATGAACTAAACATATATCTAAATTTGTCCTGCTACTGTAAATTTAGATAGGGATTCAAAAATAAAAGTCCTTCCGTTTCATCTAGAATTGTGAATTGAATCTTGAATGACTAAAGAGATTAAATCAAGAAAAAGAACGAAGAATTCAAAGAATGGTTTGGAAATGTAAAGTAAGATAAGAACAAAAGTTGTAGGGATTCCCAAAAACTACGTGGATAGAAACTAAAAAAGAAATATCGAAGTCTTTCTGATAGTTCGATAAATATTATTATAGTTCAATAAATATTCTTTTTTCAATTCGGAATTCTTAATTACTTCGATTAGATAAATCTTAGTGATGGAATAATTAAGTCATAATTTGTTGGTTGATTGTATCATTAACTATTTCTTTTCTTTATTTTGGGTGCGAGGAACTTATCATGAATCCACTGATTTCTGCCGCTTCCGTTATTGCTGCTGGGTTGGCCGTCGGGCTTGCTTCTATTGGACCTGGGGTTGGTCAAGGTACTGCTGCAGGTCAAGCTGTAGAAGGGATCGCGAGACAACCCGAGGCAGAGGGAAAAATACGGGGTACTTTATTGCTTAGTCTGGCTTTTATGGAAGCTTTAACAATTTATGGG